ATCTAATCCTCCACGAAAAGTAAGAAAGTCCGCGTATTTTGACCAATTCAAGGTAAAAAATGGGGTTGCTCCCTCGGCAAAACTTGGATAAAGTTGAGCCAAAAGATCCCGATTCAAGATAAATTCATGAGGAAGTGGGATCTCTTTGGGATCTACTCCAGCATTTAGAAATTGGTTAATTGGTAAAGATACATGTACTTGATGTCCTGCCCAAGAAAGAGACCCAAGTCCTAGTAGCCCTGCCAAATGGTGATTCAACATAGATTCTACATCTTGGAACCAAGCCAATTTTGGCGCAGCTTTGTGATAATGAAACCAACCAGCAAAAAGCATTAAGGCTGCAAAGACCAACGCACCAATTGCAGTACAATAGAGTTGTAATTCACTAGTTATTCCAGATGCTCGCCAAATCTGAAAAAAACCAGAGGTTATTTGTATTCCTCGGAAACCTCCGCCTACATCACCATTCAATATTTCTTGGCCTACTATTGGCCAAACTACCTGGGCACTAGGTCCAATGTGAGTTGGATCATTTAGCCATGCTTCATAATTGGAAAAACGAGCACCATGGAAATACATGCCACTCAGCCAAAGAAAGATAATGGAGAGTTGTCCGAAATGAGCACTAAATACTTTTCGGGAAATCTCCTCTAAATCACTAGTATGGCTATCGAAATCATGAGCATCAGCATGTAGGTTCCAGATCCAAGTAGTCGTATCAGGTCCCTTAGCTATTGTTCTTGAGAAATGACCGGGTTTTGCCCATTGCTCGAAAGAAGTTTTTACGGGATCCCTATCTACCAAAATTTTGACTTCTGGTTTCCGCGAACGAATAATCACTGAGTCCTCCTCTTTCCGGACAACACATACAAAGAGACCCGCCAACATAAAAGATAATTAGTGAACTTCTGAGAGATGTTTCTATTTAATTTCTTTCTCTTCTATCTCCCATCTATCTATTCTATATTTTCTTTAGTTATTCACTAGAACAATTATGATCCGGAAGTTAATCCGGGGCAAGTGTTCGGATCTATTATGACAGAGCAGTTAAGGCGCTCAACGGACCTTTTGAAAATCTTCAAAAACTTTTTATGGACTTTGAATTTTATGACGTTCAATAATTTTTTTGTCCAACCTATTGTATTCAGATTTCACTTAGAGGTTGCTAGATGGAATTAATTTCACTTTTTGTCTTTCTTGCATATCTTACATAGAAGATATTCTTATGTAATTAGAATAAATTTCAAATCACGTGAGCAGTTATTAGCATTACTCGGGAACCTATGGGTATTTCTATTTCGTTTTTAGTTTAGAAGGTCTCTTTATATTGGTTTGAATAGCCTAAAAAAATTTTCTACTATATCTACTTATCATTTATCTCTACGAAATCCCAGATAAAAGAAAACGATTTTAGAAGTCAGAAGAGATATAGTGAAATCTTTTGATTGGTTGTTCCTATAGAAATGATCTGTTTTATTTCACTGATTGGGATTGGGACAACTCTAACAAATAAATATATTCAATATAGGTAGCATAAAAAGAATTTATTATATATTTCATTTAAATTCGAAATAGAGAAATAAATATAGATATAGATGGATTCTGTATCTCTTCTATATTCTCTAAAGAGAGACAATATAGAAGATATACAGAATAAAATAATAATAAATTAGAATAGAAAAATAAACAGAGTGTTATTATTCAAAGCGCCCTGTGATCTTCAACCAATTCTGTGCTTCAATATAATTACCGGGGGTAAGGGCTATAGCTTGTTTCCAGTATTCAGCAGCTTGATCAAACCAAGATTCCGCAATTTCAGAATGTCCCCGTCGAGTGGCCTGTTCTCCGCGGTCGGAATAGGTGAAAAAATTCCTTTCCTTAGAACCGTACTTGAGAGTTTCCTGACTCATACGGCTCAACAGTCAATTCTTTTGATCTTCCATTTTTTTGGAATAAATCACAAGAAAATAGGTTAATTACATGAGTTTCAAACTTGATTTTGGATTAAAAAATAATTTAATCCTTTTTTATAGTTTTATCTTTTCTCCTACCTTCAGAAGAATAAAGCATCGCCATTCACACTCTTATTCTAAGTTTCTGACAGGTAACTATCTCGATTTCATATATCATATACGAAAATATATGATATCTAAATTTCTATAGAATCTTTGAGAAAGACTTTTCTTCATAAGAAAAGACTTACTATCTTTGGGATCTGATACTACACCGCTGCTCAAAAGCTTAGGGGATCCACTTTATTACATAAGTTGATTCCTAACTCTTCTATCATGATAGAAGTAAGCAGTTCTTGTTGTATCGGTCAAAACCCTTGTTAATTGATCTTTACGGTGCTTCCTCTGTCAATTAGATCGTTTATCCATAGAAAAAAAGTATCTAGGCATATATTTCTTCATATTTCTACTTCTATGAAGTTTCTTTCTTTGCTACAGCTGATAAAAATCGTTGTTTCGAACGATATATATGTAGAAAGCCTATTTTA